GTTAATGTAGCTTAAAACCAAAGCAAGGCACTGAAAATGCCTAGATGAGTATATAAACTCCATAAACATAAAGGTTTGGTCCCAGCCTTCCTGTTAACTTTCAACAGACTTACACATGCAAGCATCCGCGCCCCGGTGAAAATGCCCTCTAAGTCAACAAGACCATGAGGAGCGGGTATCAAGCACACATCTGTAGCTCATGACGCCTTGCTTAACCACACCCCCACGGGAGACAGCAGTGACAAAAATTAAGCCATAAACGAAAGTTTGACTAAGCCATGTTGATCAGGGTTGGTAAATCTCGTGCCAGCCACCGCGGTCATACGATTAACCCGAGCTAACGGGAATACGGCGTAAAACGTGTTAAAGCACTAAATCATAATAGAGTTAAATATTAATTAAACCGTAAAAAGCCATAATTATAATAAAATAAGTGACGAAAGTAACTCTACAGCAGCTGACTACACTATAGCTAAGACCCAAACTGGGATTAGATACCCCACTATGCTTAGCCCTAAACATAAATAATTACAAAAACAAAATTATTCGCCAGAGTACTACCGGCCACAGCCCAAAACTCAAAGGACTTGGCGGTGCTTTATACCCTTCTAGAGGAGCCTGTTCTATAATCGATAAACCCCGATAAACCTCACCAATCCTTGCTAATACAGTCTATATACCGCCATCTTCAGCAAACCCTAAAAAGGAATAAAAGTAAGCACAACCATAGCACATAAAAACGTTAGGTCAAGGTGTAACCTATGGAGTGGGAAGAAATGGGCTACATTTTCTATCTTAAGAAAATATTACACGAAAGTTATTATGAAACTAGTAACCAAAGGAGGATTTAGTAGTAAACCAGGAATAGAGTGCCCAGTTGAACTAGGCCATGAAGCACGCACACACCGCCCGTCACCCTCCTCAAGCATCCAAGATACATTTAAACCTATTCACACGCATCAACCATACGAGAGGAGACAAGTCGTAACAAGGTAAGCATACTGGAAAGTGTGCTTGGATAAACCAAGATATAGCTTAAACAAAGCATCTAGTTTACACCTAGAAGATTTCATATACCATGAACATCTTGAACCATATCTAGCCCAAACACACCCCCAATCAAACAACCAAGATAAAATAAAACAAAACATTTACCTCAATCTAAAGTATAGGAGATAGAAATTCTAAATACGGCGCTATAGAGAAAGTACCGCAAGGGAATGATGAAAGAAAAAAATCAAAGTACAAAAAAGCAAAGATTAACCCTTGTACCTTTTGCATAATGAGTTAACAAGCAAAAACTTAGCAAAACGAATTTTAGCTAAATAACCCGAAACCAGACGAGCTACTCACAGACAGCCTATCAGAGCCAACTCATCTATGTGGCAAAATAGTGAGAAGATCTATGAGTAGAGGTGACACGCCTAACGAGCCTGGTGATAGCTGGTTGTCCAGGAAATGAATCTTAGTTCAGCTTTAAAGATACCAAAAAGATAAACAAATCTCTCTGTATCTTTAAAAGTTAGTCTAAAAAGGTACAGCCTTTTAGAAACGGATACAACCTTCACTAGAGAGCAAGACCCAACAACACCATAGTAGGCCTAAAAGCAGCCATCAATTAAGAAAGCGTTAAAGCTCAACAATAAAAACAATATTAATCCCAACAACAAACAACTAACTCCTAGCACCAATACTGGACCAATCTATTACAAAATAGAAGCAATAATGTTAATATGAGTAACAAGAAATATTTTCTCCTCGCACAAGCTTAAGTCAGTATCTGATAATACTCTGACCATTAACGACACATAAAGACAACCCAACAATAAACAATTTATTAGTTGTACCGTTAACCCAACACAGGAGTGCACTTAGGAAAGATTTAAAGAAGTAAAAGGAACTCGGCAAACACAAACCCCGCCTGTTTACCAAAAACATCACCTCCAGCATCCCCAGTATTGGAGGCACTGCCTGCCCAGTGACAAACGTTAAACGGCCGCGGTATCCTGACCGTGCAAAGGTAGCATAATCATTTGTTCTCTAAATAAGGACTTGTATGAAGGGCCACACGAGGGTTTTACTGTCTCTTACTTCTGATCAGTGAAATTGACCTCCCCGTGAAGAGGCGGGGATGAGCCAACAAGACGAGAAGACCCTATGGAGCTTTAACTAACTAACCCAAAGAGAATAAACCTAACCATCAAGGGATAACAATACTACTTATGGGTTAACAGTTTCGGTTGGGGTGACCTCGGAGAACAAAAAATCCTCCGAACGATTTTAAAGACCAGACTTACAAGTCAAATCAAATTATCGCTTATTGATCCAAAAATTTGATCAACGGAATAAGTTACCCTAGGGATAACAGCGCAATCCTATTCAAGAGTCCATATCGACAATAGGGTTTACGACCTCGATGTTGGATCAGGACACCCCGATGGTGCAGCCGCTATCAAAGGTTCGTTTGTTCAACGATTAAAGTCCTACGTGATCTGAGTTCAGACCGGAGTAATCCAGGTCGGTTTCTATCTGTTGCGTATTTCTCCCAGTACGAAAGGACAAGAGAAATAGGGCCAACTTCAATAAAGCGCCTTAAACCAATTAATGACCACATCTCAATTAACCCACAAACAAACCCGCCCTAGAAAAGGGCTTAGTTAAGGTGGCAGAGCCCGGTAATTGCGTAAAACTTAAACCTTTATACTCAGAGATTCAAATCCTCTCCTTAACAAAATGTTTATACTCAACATTCTAACACTAATTATTCCTATTCTCTTAGCCGTGGCCTTCCTCACACTAGTCGAACGAAAAGTCCTAGGCTATATACAATTCCGAAAAGGCCCAAATGTTGTAGGCCCATACGGTCTACTCCAACCCATTGCCGACGCAATCAAACTATTCATTAAAGAACCCCTACGACCCGCCACATCCTCAATCTCAATATTCATTTTAGCACCCATTCTGGCCCTAAGCCTGGCCCTAACCATATGAATTCCCCTACCCATACCCCACCCACTCATCAACATAAATCTAGGAGTCCTCTTCATACTAGCTATATCGAGTCTAGCCGTATATTCAATCCTCTGATCAGGCTGAGCCTCCAACTCAAAATATGCACTCATCGGGGCCCTACGGGCAGTAGCACAAACCATCTCATATGAAGTCACACTAGCAATCATCTTGCTATCAGTATTACTAATAAATGGATCCTTCACCCTATCTACACTAATCATCACACAAGAACAAGTATGACTAATCTTCCCAGCATGACCTCTAGCAATAATATGATTCATCTCAACACTAGCAGAAACAAACCGGGCACCATTTGACCTCACCGAAGGGGAATCCGAACTAGTCTCAGGTTTCAACGTAGAATACGCCGCAGGACCCTTTGCCCTATTTTTCATAGCAGAATACGCAAACATTATCATAATAAACATTTTCACAGCAACTCTATTCCTAGGAGCATTCCATAACCCATACATACCAGAACTCTACACAATCAATTTTACTATTAAATCACTACTACTCACAATCACTTTCCTATGAATTCGAGCATCCTACCCTCGATTCCGCTATGACCAACTAATACATTTACTATGAAAAAGTTTCCTACCCCTAACATTAGCCCTATGTATATGACATGTATCACTCCCCATTCTCTTATCAAGCATTCCCCCACAAACATAAGAAATATGTCTGACAAAAGAGTTACTTTGATAGAGTAAATAATAGAGGTTTAAACCCTCTTATTTCTAGAACTATAGGAATTGAACCCACTCCTAAGAGTCCAAAACTCTTCGTGCTCCCAATTACACCAAATTCTAACAGTAAGGTCAGCTAATTAAGCTATCGGGCCCATACCCCGAAAATGTTGGTTCATACCCTTCCCGTACTAATAAACCCAATCATCTTCATTATTATCCTAATAACGGTTATACTCGGGACCATAATTGTTATAATTAGCTCACATTGATTATTCATCTGAATCGGATTTGAAATAAACATACTTGCCATCATCCCCATTATAATAAAAAAACACAACCCACGAGCCACAGAAGCATCAACCAAATATTTTTTAACCCAATCAACAGCTTCCATATTACTAATAATAGCCGTTATCATTAACCTAATATTTTCAGGCCAGTGAACTGTAATAAAACTGTTTAACCCAATAGCCTCCATGCTTATAACAATAGCCCTAACCATAAAACTGGGAATAGCCCCATTTCACTTCTGAGTCCCAGAAGTAACACAAGGCATTCCCCTATCCTCAGGCCTAATCCTACTTACATGGCAAAAACTAGCACCTATATCAGTTCTCTACCAAATCTCCCCATCCATCAACCTAAACCTAATCATAACCCTATCAATCCTGTCAATCATAATTGGGGGTTGAGGAGGACTAAACCAGACTCAACTACGAAAAATCATGGCCTACTCCTCAATCGCCCATATGGGCTGAATAACAGCAGTCTTACTGTATAACCCCACTATAACACTGCTAAATCTAATCATTTACATCATCATAACTTCTACTATATTTATACTATTCATAGCCAACTCAACCACAACCACCCTATCACTATCTCACACATGAAACAAAGCACCCATTATAACAGCCCTAGTCCTCATTACCCTCTTATCAATAGGAGGACTACCACCACTATCAGGATTCATGCCAAAATGAATAATTATCCAAGAAATAACAAAAAACGACAGCATCATCTTGCCAACCCTAATAGCAATCACAGCACTACTAAACTTATATTTCTATATACGACTTACATACTCCACCGCACTTACAATATTTCCCTCCACAAACAACATAAAAATAAAATGACAATTCTCCACCACTAAACAAATAACCTTCCTACCAACAATAATCGTAATATCCACCATACTACTGCCACTTACACCAATCCTATCAATTCTAGAATAGGAATTTAGGTTAAACCAGACCAAGAGCCTTCAAAGCCCTAAGCAAGTACAATTTACTTAATTCCTGATAAGGACTGCAAGACTACACCTTACATCAATTGAACGCAAATCAACCACTTTAATTAAGCTAAGTCCTCACTAGATTGGTGGGCTCCACCCCCACGAAACTTTAGTTAACAGCTAAAAACCCTAGACAACTGGCTTCAATCTACTTCTCCCGCCGCGAGGAAAAAAAGGCGGGAGAAGCCCAGGCAGAGTTGAAGCTGCTTCTTCGAATTTGCAATTCAACATGTTAATTCACCACAGGGCTTGGTAAAAAGAGGAATCAAACCTCTGTCCTTAGATTTACAGTCTAATGCTTTACTCAGCCATTTTACCCATGTTCATCAACCGCTGATTATTTTCAACCAACCACAAAGACATTGGCACCCTATACCTCCTATTTGGTGCTTGGGCTGGTATAGTAGGAACTGCCCTAAGCTTGTTAATTCGTGCTGAGCTGGGTCAACCTGGGACTCTACTTGGAGATGACCAGATTTACAACGTGGTTGTAACCGCACATGCATTCGTAATAATCTTCTTCATAGTAATGCCTATCATAATTGGAGGATTCGGCAACTGACTGGTCCCCCTAATAATTGGGGCTCCCGATATAGCATTCCCTCGAATAAACAACATAAGCTTCTGACTTCTTCCTCCCTCATTCCTATTACTCCTAGCATCTTCTATAGTTGAAGCCGGCGCAGGAACAGGTTGAACCGTGTATCCCCCTCTAGCAGGCAACCTAGCTCACGCGGGGGCCTCAGTAGACCTAACTATCTTCTCTCTACACCTGGCAGGTGTCTCCTCAATCCTGGGGGCTATTAATTTTATTACAACAATTATCAACATGAAACCCCCTGCAATATCACAATACCAAACTCCCTTGTTCGTGTGATCCGTCCTAATTACCGCTGTACTACTCCTCCTTTCACTCCCAGTACTAGCAGCCGGCATTACAATGCTACTAACAGACCGAAACCTAAACACAACCTTCTTCGACCCAGCAGGAGGAGGGGACCCAATCCTGTACCAACACTTATTCTGATTCTTTGGACACCCTGAAGTCTATATTCTTATTCTACCTGGGTTTGGTATAATTTCCCACATCGTAACCTATTATTCAGGAAAAAAAGAACCATTTGGATACATGGGTATAGTATGGGCTATGATATCAATTGGATTTCTGGGCTTCATTGTATGGGCTCATCACATGTTTACAGTCGGAATGGATGTTGATACACGAGCCTACTTCACGTCGGCCACTATAATTATTGCCATCCCAACCGGAGTTAAAGTCTTTAGCTGATTAGCAACACTTCACGGAGGTAATATCAAATGATCCCCCGCTATGATATGAGCCTTAGGCTTCATCTTCCTTTTTACAGTCGGAGGCCTGACCGGAATTGTCCTAGCCAACTCCTCCCTTGATATCGTCCTTCATGATACATATTACGTAGTTGCACATTTCCACTATGTGTTATCAATAGGAGCAGTGTTTGCCATTATAGGGGGATTTGTACACTGATTTCCACTATTCTCAGGCTACACCCTTAACACCACATGAGCCAAAATCCACTTTGCAATTATATTTGTAGGTGTAAACATGACTTTCTTCCCACAGCACTTCTTAGGACTATCCGGGATACCACGACGATACTCTGACTACCCAGACGCATACACAATATGAAATACTATTTCATCTATAGGCTCATTTATCTCACTGACAGCAGTAATGCTAATAGTATTCATTATTTGAGAGGCATTTGCATCTAAACGAGAAGTCTCAACCGTAGACCTAACCACAACAAACCTAGAGTGGTTAAACGGATGCCCTCCACCGTATCACACATTTGAAGAACCCACATACGTTAACCTAAAATAAGAAAGGAAGGAATCGAACCCCCTGTTATTGGTTTCAAGCCAACACCATAACCACTATGTCTCTCTCGATTAATGAGGCGTTAGTAAAACATTACATAACTTTGTCAAAGTTAAATTACAGGTGAAAACCCTGTACATCTCATATGGCATATCCCATACAACTAGGATTCCAAGACGCAACATCACCCATCATGGAAGAACTACTGCACTTTCACGATCATACGCTAATAATTGTTTTTCTAATTAGCTCATTAGTACTCTACATTATCTCACTGATATTAACGACAAAACTAACTCACACCAGCACCATAGATGCGCAGGAAGTAGAGACAATCTGAACCATTCTACCGGCCATTATCTTAATCATAATTGCCCTCCCATCTCTACGAATTCTGTACATGATAGACGAGATCAATAACCCGTCCCTCACAGTAAAAACCATAGGGCATCAGTGATACTGAAGCTATGAATATACAGACTATGAAGATCTAAGCTTTGACTCCTACATGATCCCAACATCAGAACTAAAGCCAGGAGAACTACGACTACTAGAAGTAGACAACCGAGTTGTATTACCCATGGAAATGACGGTCCGAATGTTAATCTCCTCCGAAGATGTACTACACTCATGAGCGGTCCCCTCCCTAGGACTAAAAACGGATGCAATCCCAGGCCGTCTAAATCAGACAACCCTTATATCAACCCGGCCAGGTCTATATTATGGCCAGTGTTCAGAAATCTGCGGATCAAACCACAGTTTTATGCCAATCGTTCTCGAACTAGTACCACTAAAATACTTTGAAAAATGATCTGCATCAATACTATAAAATCACCAAGAAGCTATATAAGCGTTAACCTTTTAAGTTAAAGACTGAGAGCACAATACTCTCCTTGATGACATGCCACAACTGGACACATCAACTTGACTCACGATAATCCTATCAATGTTCCTGGTCCTCTTCATTATTTTCCAACTAAAAATTTCGAAACATTATTTTTATCACAACCCAGAACTGGCACCAACAAAGATACTAAAACAAAACACCCCTTGAGAAACAAAATGAACGAAAATCTATTTGCCTCTTTCATTACCCCTATAATGCTAGGCCTCCCCCTTGTAACCCTTATCGTCTTATTCCCTAGCCTGCTGTTTCCTACATCAAACCGACTAGTTAATAATCGCCTCATCTCTATCCAACAATGACTACTTCAACTCGTATCAAAACAAATAATGAGCATTCACAATACCAAAGGACAAACATGAGCATTGATACTAATATCCCTAATTCTGTTTATTGGGTCTACAAACTTACTAGGCCTACTACCCCACTCATTTACACCAACCACACAACTATCAATAAACTTGGGTATGGCTATCCCCCTATGAGCAGGAGCAGTAATCACAGGCTTTCGCAACAAAACCAAAACGTCACTCGCCCACTTCCTACCACAAGGAACACCAACCCCACTAATCCCAATACTAGTAATTATCGAAACCATTAGCCTTTTCATTCAACCAATAGCCCTCGCTGTACGACTAACAGCCAACATCACAGCAGGACACCTATTAATGCACCTAATCGGAGGAGCCACCCTTGCACTAATAAGCATCAGTACTACAACAGCTCTCATTACTTTCATTATCCTAGTTTTACTAACAATCCTCGAGTTCGCAGTAGCCATAATTCAAGCTTACGTATTTACCCTCCTAGTCAGCCTGTACCTGCACGATAATACATAATGACACACCAAACCCACGCTTACCACATAGTAAACCCAAGTCCCTGGCCCCTCACAGGAGCACTATCCGCTCTACTAATAACATCTGGCCTAATCATATGATTCCACTTCAACTCAACAGCTCTACTTATACTTGGCCTAACAACAAATATACTCACAATATATCAATGATGACGAGATGTCATTCGAGAGAGTACCTTTCAAGGGCACCATACCTCAGCCGTACAAAAAGGTCTTCGCTACGGAATAATTCTTTTTATTATTTCTGAAGTACTATTCTTTACCGGATTCTTTTGAGCATTCTACCACTCAAGCCTTGCCCCCACTCCCGAACTAGGCGGCTGCTGACCCCCAACAGGAATTCACCCACTTAATCCCCTGGAAGTCCCACTGCTCAACACTTCTGTCCTTCTAGCTTCAGGAGTCTCCATTACCTGGGCCCATCATAGCCTCATAGAAGGAAATCGCAATCCCATACTACAAGCCCTATTCATTACCATCGCGCTAGGCGTGTACTTCACACTGCTACAAGCATCAGAATACTATGAAGCACCCTTCACAATCTCAGATGGAGTCTACGGCTCAACCTTCTTCGTAGCCACGGGATTTCACGGCCTCCACGTCATCATTGGATCCACTTTCCTAATTGTCTGCTTCTTTCGCCAACTAAAATTCCATTTCACCTCCACCCATCACTTTGGCTTTGAGGCCGCCGCTTGATACTGACACTTCGTAGACGTAGTATGACTTTTCCTCTATGTATCCATCTATTGATGAGGTTCATGCTCTTTTAGTATTAATTAGTACAACTGACTTCCAATCAGTTAGTTTCGGTCTAACCCGAAAAAGAACAATAAACCTAATAATAGCCCTCATAACCAACCTCACACTAGCCACACTGCTCGTCACCATTGCATTCTGACTCCCCCAACTAAACGTATACTCGGAAAAAACGAGCCCATACGAATGTGGATTTGACCCAATAGGATCAGCCCGCCTCCCTTTCTCCATAAAATTCTTTCTAGTGGCCATCACATTCCTACTATTTGACCTGGAAATCGCACTACTCTTACCACTCCCATGAGCCTCACAGACAACCAACCTAACCACAATACTCACTATAGCCCTTTTACTTATTCTCCTGTTGGCCGTAAGCCTAGCCTACGAATGAACCCAAAAAGGACTAGAATGAACCGAATATGGTATTTAGTTTAAAACAAAATAAATGATTTCGACTCATTAGATTATGATTAAACTCATAACTACCAAATGTCCCTTGTATACATAAATATCATAATAGCATTCACGGTGTCTCTCACAGGATTACTAATATATCGATCCCACCTAATATCCTCCCTCCTGTGCTTAGAAGGAATAATATTATCTCTATTCATTATAGCAACCCTAACAATTCTAAACTCACATTTCACCCTAGCCAGCATAATACCCATTATTCTACTAGTTTTCGCAGCCTGCGAAGCAGCACTAGGCCTGTCTCTACTGGTAAAAGTATCCAACACTTATGGTACTGACTACGTACAAAATCTCAACCTACTACAATGCTAAAATATATTATCCCCACAGTGATATTAATACCCCTAACTTGGCTATCAAAAAACAGCATAATCTGAATTAATCCCACACTCCACAGCCTACTAATTAGCCTTACAAGTCTACTCCTCATAAACCAATTCGGCGACAACAGTCTCAACTTCTCACTAACCTTCTTTTCCGACTCCCTATCCACACCCCTACTAATCCTAACTATATGGCTCCTTCCCCTGATACTAATGGCCAGCCAACATCACTTGTCAAAAGAAAACTTAATCCGAAAAAAACTCTTTATTTCCATATTAATTCTACTACAACTATTCCTAATCATGACATTCACCGCTGCAGAATTAATCTTTTTCTATATCCTATTTGAAGCAACACTAGTCCCCACACTCATCATTATTACTCGATGAGGAAATCAAACAGAACGCCTAAACGCCGGCCTCTATTTTCTGTTCTATACACTAACAGGATCTCTGCCCCTGCTAGTTGCACTGATCTATATTCAAAACACAATAGGGTCTTTAAATTTCTTGATCCTCCAATACTGAGTACAACCAATTACCAACTCCTGATCCAACGTCTTCATGTGACTAGCATGCATAATAGCTTTTATAGTAAAAATACCTCTATATGGTCTTCACCTCTGACTACCCAAAGCCCACGTAGAAGCCCCCATTGCAGGCTCCATAGTCCTTGCTGCAATTCTGCTAAAACTAGGGGGATATGGCATACTACGAATTACACTACTCCTTAACCCAATAACCGATTTCATAGCATATCCATTTATTTTACTATCCCTGTGAGGCATAATTATAACCAGCTCAATCTGCCTTCGCCAAACTGACCTAAAATCACTTATCGCATATTCTTCCGTTAGTCACATAGCACTTGTTATTGTAGCCATTCTTATTCAAACACCCTGAAGCTACATAGGAGCCACCGCCCTAATGATTGCCCACGGCCTTACATCCTCTATACTCTTCTGCCTAGCAAACTCTAACTACGAACGAATCCACAGCCGTACAATAATCCTAGCCCGCGGCCTACAAACGCTCCTTCCACTGATAGCTGCCTGATGACTCCTAGCAAGCCTAACCAACCTAGCTTTACCTCCAACAATCAACCTAATCGGAGAGTTATTCGTAGTAATATCCACCTTCTCATGATCTAATATCACAATTATCCTAATAGGACTTAACATAGTAATCACCGCCCTATACTCCCTATATATGCTAATCACAACACAACGAGGCAAATACACCCACCATATCAACAACATCTCACCCTCTTTCACACGAGAAAACGCACTTATATCACTGCACATACTACCCCTACTACTTTTATCCTTAAACCCAAAAATCATCCTAGGTCCCTTATACTGTAAATATAGTTTAAAAAAAACATTAGATTGTGAATCTAACAACAGAAGCCCATCGCCTTCTTATTTACCGAAAAAGTATGCAAGAACTGCTAATTCTATGCCCCCATGTTTAACAGCATGGCTTTTTCAAACTTTTAAAGGATGGTAGTTATCCGTTGGTCTTAGGAATCAAAAAATTGGTGCAACTCCAAATAAAAGTAATTAACATATTTTCCTCCCTCACACTAATAACCCTACTTCTTCTAATTATTCCAATTGCAATAACAAGCTCCAATTCCCACAAAAACCCCAACTACCCCCTCTACGTAAAAACAGCCATCTCATACGCCTTCATCACCAGTATAATCCCCACAATAATATTCATCCACACAGGACAAGAAATAATTATCTCAAACTGACACTGATTAACCATTCAAACCCTTAAACTATCACTCAGCTTCAAGATAGATTACTTCTCAATAATATTCGTCCCAGTAGCACTATTCGTCACATGATCCATTATAGAATTCTCAATATGATACATGCACTCAGACCCCAATATCAACCAATTCTTTAAATACCTACTTCTATTCCTCATTACGATGCTTATCCTCGTCACCGCAAACAACCTCTTTCAACTATTCATTGGCTGAGAAGGAGTCGGAATTATATCATTCTTGCTTATCGGGTGATGATACGGACGAGCAGACGCGAACACAGCAGCCCTACAAGCAATCCTGTATAACCGTATCGGCGACATTGGCTTTGTCCTAGCAATAGCATGATTCCTCACCAAGCTTAACACCTGAGACCTTCAACAAATCTTTATACTAGAACCAACCAACTCTAACCTACCCCTCATGGGCCTAGTACTAGCCGCAACAGGAAAATCCGCACAATTCGGCTTACACCCATGGCTACCCTCCGCAATGGAAGGCCCAACCCCTGTCTCAGCGCTACTCCATTCAAGCACAATAGTAGTAGCAGGCATCTTCTTACTGATCCGCTTTCACCCACTAACAGAAAATAACAAACTTGCCCAGTCCATTATTCTATGCCTAGGAGCTATCACCACACTATTCACAGCACTATGCGCGCTTACCCAAAATGACATCAAAAAAATCGTCGCCTTCTCCACATCCAGCCAACTAGGCCTCATAATAGTAACGATCGGCATCAATCAGCCCTATTTAGCATTTCTCCACATCTGCACCCACGCCTTCTTCAAAGCTATGCTATTTATATGTTCCGGCTCCATTATCCACAGCCTAAATGATGAACAAGACATCCGAAAAATAGGAGGCCTGTTCAAAGCGATACCATTCACCACAACAGCCCTTATCATCGGCAGTCTCGCACTAACAGGAATACCTTTCCTCACCGGATTCTATTCCAAAGACCTAATCATTGAATCCGCCAACACGTCATATACCAACGCCTGAGCCCTCCTAATAACACTAATTGCCACCTCCTTCACAGCCATTTACAGCACTCGCATTATCTTCTTTGCACTTCTAGGACAACCCCGATTCCCAGCCCTCATTATTATTAACGAAAACAACCCCCTCCTAATTAACTCAATTAAACGCCTACTAATCGGAAGCCTCTTCGCAGGGTTCATCATCTCCAACAACATCCCCCCAACAACAATCCCCCAGATAACAATACCTCACTACCTAAAAACAACAGCCCTAATAGTCACAATCCTGGGCTTTATCCTAGCACTAGAAATTAGCAACATGACCTACAACCTAAAATTTAACCTTCCATCAAACACATTCAAATTTTCTAATTTACTAGGATATTACCCCACAATCATACACCGCCTAGCCCCCCACATGAACCTGACAATAAGCCAAAAATCAGCATCCTCCCTTCTAGACCTAATCTGACTAGAAAATATTCTACCCAAAACCACCTCACTCCTCCAAATAAAAATATCTATTACAATTACAAATCAAAAGGGCCTAATTAAACTATATTTCCTCTCATTCTTAATTACAATTCTTGTCAGCACAATTTTACTTAATTTCCACGAGTAATTTCCATAATAACTACAACACCAACCAGCAAAGATCACCCAGTCACAATAACTAACCAAGTACCATAACTGTATAAAGCAGCAATCCCCATGGCCTCTTCACTAAAAAACCCAGAATCCCCCGTATCATAAATAACTCAATCCCCTAAACCATTAAACTTAAACACAACCTCAATCTCCTCATCCTTCAACACATAATACACCATCAAAAACTCCATTAACAAGCCAGTAACAAATGCTCCTAAAACAGTCTTATTGGACACTCAAATCTCAGGGTACTGCTCAGTGGCCATAGCCGTTGTATAGCCAAAAACCACCATTATACCCCCCAAATAAATTAAAAAAACCATTAAACCTAAAAAAGACCCACCAAAATTTAACACAATACCACACCCAACTCCACCACTCACAATTAAACCCAACCCCCCATAAATAGGTGAAGGTTTCGAAGAAAATCCCACAAAACCAATCACAAAAATAATACTCAAAATAAATACAATGTATTCTATCATTATTCTCGCATGGAGTTTAACCACGACTAATGATATGAAAAACCATCGTTGTTATTCAACTACAAGAACACTAATGACCAACATTCGAAAAACTCACCCACTAATAAAAATTATTAACAACGCATTCATTGACCTCCCAGCCCCATCAAACATCTCATCATGATGAAATTTTGGCTCTCTTCTGGGCATCTGCCTGATCCTACAAATCCTAACAGGGTTATTTCTAGCAATACACTACACATCCGATACAACAACAGCATTTTCCTCCGTCACCCACATTTGCCGAGATGTTAACTATGGCTGAATCATCCGATATATACACGCAAACGGGGCATCAATATTTTTCATCTGCCTATTCTTGCACGTAGGACGAGGCCTCTACTACGGATCATATACCTTCCTAGAAACATGAAACGTTGGGGTAATCCTCTTATTCGCAACAATAGCCACAGCATTCATGGGCTATGTACTACCATGAGGACAAATATCATTCTGAGGAGCAACAGTCATCACCAACCTCCTCTCAGCAATCCCATACATTGGCACTAACCTAGTCGAATGAATCTGAGGGGGATTCTCGGTAGACAAAGCAACCCTCACCCGATTTTTCGCCTTCCACTTCATCCTCCCATTTATCATCACAGCCCTTGCTATAGTCCATCTCCTATTCCTCCACGAGACAGGATCTAACAATCCCACAGGAATTTCATCCGACACCGATAAAATCCCATTCCACCCCTATTACACCATCAAAGACATCCTAGGCGCTCTATTACTAATTCTAGCCCTCATACTACTAGTACTATTCGCGCCCGATTTACTTGGAGACCCAGACAACTACACCCCCGCAAATCCACTCAACACACCCCCTCACATCAAGCCCGAATGATATTTCCTATTTGCATATGCAATCCTACGATCAATCCCTAACAAACTAGGAGGAGTCTTAGCCCTAGTCCTATCAATCCTAATCCTAGTACTCATACCACTGCTCCACACATCCAAACAACGAAGCATGATATTTCGACCAATCAGCCAATGCATATTCTGAATCCTAGTAGCAGACCTACTGACACTTACATGAATCGGAGGACAGCCAGTCGAACACCCATACATTATCATCGGACAACTAGCATCCATTATATATTTCCTGCTAATCCTAGTACTGATACCAGCAGCCGGCACTATTGAAAACAACCTCCTAAAGTGAAGACAAGTCTCTGTAGTACATTAAATACACTGGTCTTGTAAACCAGAAAAGGAGAACAATTAACCTCCCCGAGACTCAAGGAAGAAGCTGTAGCCCCACTATCAACACCCAAAGCTGAAGTTCTATTTAAACTATTCCCTGAATATCAATATACCCATACAAACACCAAGAGCCTTCCCAGTATCAAATTTACTAAAACTTCCAAAAACCCAACACAAAATTCACACTCCACACAATCATGCATACAACAGACACCCACAATAAAAGCACAGCGCACACACCAATACATATAACCCCACTAATACGCAAAAGCTACAGTACAATATAACACGAACAAAAATATATTTATGGGACAATACAAAACTCGTGCATGCACGGGGGAAGAGGACATAACATTAATGTAACACAGACATAATATGTATATAGTACATTACATGATTTGCCCCACGCATATAAGCAAGTACCATTTACTTATTTATAGTACATAGGACATGTTAGTGTATAATCGTACATAGTACATTTAAGTCAAATCCATCCTTGCCAACATGCGTATCCCGTCCATTAGATCACGAGCTTAATTACCATGCCGCGTGAAACCAGCAACCCGCTTGGCAGGGATCCCTCTTCTCGCTCCGGGCCCATTGCTTGTGGGGGTAGCTATTTAATGAACTTTATCAGACATCTGGTTCTTTCTTCAGGGCCATCTCATCTAAAATCGCCCACTCTTTCCCCTTAAATAAGACATCTCGATGGACTAATGGCTAATCAGCCCATGCTCACACATAACTGTGCTGTCATACATTTGGTATTTTTTAATTTTTGGGGATGCTTGGACTCAGCTATGGCCGTCTGAGGCCCTGACCCGGAGCATTAATTGTAGCTGGACTTAACTGCATCTTGAGCATCCCCATAATGGTAGGCACGGGCATCACAGTTAATGGTCGCAGGACATAAAACTGTTATACTCCACATAACCCCTATCATCCCCCCGGGTCTCTCTCCTTCCCCCTTAAATACCTACCCCCATTTTTAACACACTCCTCCCTAGATATTAATTTAAACTTGTTGCATATCCAATACTTAAATTAGCACTCCAACCAAGGTAAGTATATAAGTGCCCACTTCTTG